GTCCAAGGAAACGTATGCTCGATCCCCCAAAATAGAATTAGTAAACATAAATATACAACTCACTATATACAATCTAGAGTAATAGCAAAAAAGATTATGGTTAGAGAATTGTAAAATCAAAAAGGAAAGAGATCGAAAAGATCTTTTTCCTAAAATTTATGGTTTATGGTGGGTATACTTATATCATACTTGTCCTGAATAAATATTCGTTTTATATTGGTCAACCAACCCGAATATTTCATATTCAGATAATTTGAATAAGAATTCTTGCGGTTTACGGCATGTTAATGGTATTTAAATAAAAAATAAGGGGGATTTTATATAGTTATAGAAGAATTCCCCTTTCAGTTCACTTTCTTCGTCGATTGACCAAAATGAAATTTTCATAAAGTTTCATAAATAATAAATTACATGAACTCAGATCAATCAAATAATGATATTTTTATCCAAAAATTCGGTTAAATCAATTTGTCGATTTAGATTCTATCCGTGCGGGATAATGATAAATTAAAGAAGTAAGGTAGAGAAGAACTTACAAAAAGGGGTATTCAGAAAAAATAGGTTGGTTCGGATCGGAGAGGGCAGTTGAACTAGGTATATGTAATTGAATCACTATACTATAAAGTCAACTTTATTTTGATGCACTATATCTTGAATCCGAGTGAATCTAACTCTAAGTAAGATGAATGAAGAGTTGGTTTACGTTATGGAAGAAAGACATGTAATGTATATGTGATATTAAATATTGACTAGTTAGATATGAACTAAAGATATATTTAAATTGCCCTACTGTAAATTTAGATGGGGATTGCAATAGGAGTTCTTGCGTCTCATCTGTGACTGTGAGTTGAATGAATAAACAGATGAAATGAAATCAATAAAAATATCGAAGAATTCAAAGAATGGTTCGGAACAAAGAAATGGATGAACGAAAGTAAAGTTGTAGGTATTTACAAAGAAATCCTCTGTCGATAGGAATTAAAAAAGAGATCTTGAAGTAACTATTTTATTTTACTTCAACTTTCAACTGGACGCATCGTAACGATAGAATAATTAAGTTCTAATTCATCGGCTGATTGTATCATTAACCATTTATTTTTTTGGTATGAGGAACTTATCATGAATCCACTGATTTCTGCCGCTTCCGTTATTGCCGCTGGATTGGCTGTAGGACTTGCTTCTATTGGACCTGGAGTTGGTCAAGGTACTGCTGCGGGCCAAGCTGTAGAAGGTATTGCGAGACAGCCCGAGGCGGAGGGAAAAATACGAGGTACTTTATTGCTTAGTCTAGCTTTTATGGAAGCTTTAACAATTTATGGCTTGGTTGTAGCATTAGCACTTTTATTTGCGAATCCTTTTGTTTAATCTTATAAATATGAAAAATATTTATTTTTCATATTTTATTGCCTTGGACTTGTCATTGGCTTTTTCTAATTATATGAAGATTTCATTCCTAAAATTTCTTATTCGTTGAGAGATAAGGAATTAGCATACCAACTCGCTTTCACCCTTCCCCTTCGTAACGCAGTCCAAAGACGCCCTTTTAGGTTTAGGAAGGATTCCAACAAAAGGGTAATTGACCATTTTTAAATCGAATCTTTTTTGACTCGATTTAAAAATAGGAAAATTTCTAAAAAAAAAAAAAAGAACTGAGTTCTTTTTGTATAACTTTTGTATAACCTCGCCCCGTCCTTTTTTTTTAGTCTATCTATAAGAGGAGATCATATGAAAAATGTAACCGATTCTTTCGTTTCTTTGAGCCACTGGCCGTCCGCCGGGAGTTTCGGGTTTAATACCGATATTTTAGCAACAAATCTAATAAATCTAAGTGTAGTGCTTGGGGTATTGGTTTTTTTTGGAAAGGGAGTGTGTGCGAGTTGTTTATTTCAAGAATAGGCTGGATCCAACCAGCTGTACTTTTTCCGTTATAACTAGGAAAGAAAGGTACATGATCTCACGAATGACTTCTGAATTAACTAATAAATCATATGTAAGAACCATAGCATTTCGCGATTCGTTGGTAAATATACTTTGATTCTCTATCAACCAATAATAATGTGGGACCATTAAATATGGTTAAAGCTAAATCGTTTGAAGTTCAGACACAGCATGGTACTCTTTCTACCACTATAGTAATATAGAGATGTTTTCAAAATGAATAGTTTATCTATATAGAACACTCATATGGATAAAATTTTTTGAAACCACCCTATTAGAATCTAAAATTAGAAAAGGGGGGATGAAATCCCTTTTTTATCCAATCCAATGCTGAATCGACGACCTATGTATTGTGTATAAAGAAAGAAACACTTTTTGGATTTGAAAAAAAAAAGAAACAACTTTGTTGACAATTACATATTTTTGTTTAGTCAGAAGAGTCCTCCGACTATTTTTGTTTTGGATTAGTTATTAGTTTCGACATTTTTTTGGAATATGAAGAGAGAATAGAGGATAGGCTCATTACATTCAAAAAAAGGTATGGGATTTTACCATAAGTAAT